TTATATATTTTATATATTTTTTGTCAATAGGGGTTTAATATTTTAGTATTCTGGTATATTTTATTAACTTTCGTGGTATTTTTATTTTTATTTAATATAAGGTTATATATATATCTATACATAATACAGCATTATTGTTGAAAAATAGAGGTATATATATATATATGATTTATATTAATATAAATCTAAATTATTTAAATATATATTACTTATATAATAATATCTTTATGTTAAATCTATTTGTAAATAATTGATTATTTAAAATAGGACCTTATATATATATATCTATATGTATAATAATTAATTAATGGGTCATAATTATTATATACTGATAAATATTAAACATTTAATGGTAAATAAGGTAACAGTATATTCTACAGATCTCATTTTATAAATATATAAAAAAAAATGAGATCTGTAGAATATACTGTTACCTTTAGAGAAAAGAAGATATTTTATAATCCTTTAAAAGCGTATTTAATACTTAATTTTTGGTTGTTCCGTTTTATATGTTTATTTATAATTAAGAGTTTTAATTTGATGTGGGGTTGCAGATAGTTGGATGATGAAGAAATGTATATAATTGTTGTTTTTGGGTTAAAATGTATGGAAGGAATCGTTTTTATTATTACTTTTTTTTGATTAATCGTTGATAAATGGTTAATACTTAATTTTTGGTTGTTCCGTTTTATATGTTTATTTATAATTAAGAGTTTTATTCTTGCTTAATTTATTTGCTTTTAAATTATTTTATATGTAAATTTTTGTGTAATATTAATTTAATTATCTGAATGTTAATTAATCTTTAATTTATTTATTCGCAGTAATAAGTTTTACTAATTTGTGGAAATATTGATTTGGTAATTTTAATTTATTATTGGTAAATTTTGTGCCAGCATCCGCGGTTATACAATTGATATAAGTAAATATTTTTGGTTACAGTAGTTAAATTTTAACTTGAGGTTATTTTTATTTTTTTAGGTGAAATTTTAATATTTATTATTGCTTTATTTTTTTTTGAAACTATTAAATCCTTTATTTAAACTAGGATTAGATACCCTATTATTTTGGATATAAATTATTTTAACTTAGGTAGTATTAGATAAGGTCTTGAAACTTAAAGAATTTGGCGGTATTTTAGTCTTTTTAGAGGAATCTGTTCCTTAATCGATAATCCACGTTGAACCTTACCAAGTTTTTTATATGTATACCGCCGTTATAATGAAAATCTTTTTAGGGTTAATTAATTTTCTATATTTGTTTTAAAGCTTATTTCAGGTCAAGGTGCAGTTTATAATTTGGTGGATATGGATTACATTTATATTTATTATTGAATTATTAATTGAAATTTTTTTATGAAATTGGATTTAATTGTAATTTTTTGTAGATTGTTTAAATGATTTAGCTCTAAAATATGTACACATCGCCCGTCACTCTCATTTTTAATTGAGATAAGTCGTAACATAGTGGTTGTACCGGAAGGTGTAGCTGGAATGTATTTTAATACAGATTAAATCTTTATAGTTAAGAATTTCATTTACACTGAATTATTTATCGTGCAATTCGGTATAATCTGATATTATTTAATTTATTTTTATTTATTGAATTAATTATTTTTATTAAAATTAATTGTTTGTTTTTGTATATGCTATAGATTAAATTTTTTTTATTATAATTTATTTTTACTGTATTGGATATTTTATTAATTTATAAAAGTGAATTTTTATTGTACCTTGTGTATCAGGATTTATTGAATTATATTATATACATTGTATTTCCCGATTTTGAAGGATTTAAATAATTATTTTAGTTATTGTTTTATAATTATTAATAATATTTATTTGGTAGTGATATGTTATTCGACTTTAATGATATCTGGTTTTTCAAGAAATGAATTTAATTCATATATTATTATTATATTTCTATTTATTTAGTTTTTATTTTATTAATATAAATATTGAGGGGGATAAGCTCTTTAATATATTTTTATAACTTTAATTTTTATTTAATTTTGTTGATTTTATAATAATTATCATTTTAAGTTTGTTAAAATTTTATTTTGTTATTTATTTTTGTTTAAGTAATTTAATGAAGTGTTTTATTAAT